AGATTTTAATCGAGCCTTAATCAAAGGCTCTATGCGTGTTCAAAGGCGTAAAATGGTTATTTGGGAACCGGCTCAAGGAAATCCCCATTCCCCGCTTTTTTTGGAAAAAATGGAAGAGTTTCTTTTTCCTATATCCAACCTAATGAAACTTTTTTTTAATCTTAGATATTTTTGGGGTAAAAAGTCAGAATTCGAAATTTTAGATCAACCATTAGAAATAAAAAAAAACAACCAGGAGGACGTAATAGAATTCTGGGAGAGCATTCCATATGCACAAAAATCTAGAAGTGTTCTGTTACTAGCTCAATCAATTTTTAGAAGATATATTAAATTACCCTTATTGATAATAGCTAAGAATATTGGCCGTATTTTATTACGACAATCTCCGGAATGGTACGAGGATTTCCAAGATTGGAATAGAGAAATTTATCTAAAGTGCAGCTATAATGGTCTTCAATTCTCCAAAACAGAATTTCCTCAAAATTGGTTAATCGAAGGTTTTCAGATAAAAATCCTATATCCTTTTCATTTGAAACCTTGGCACAGATCTAAGCTACGACTTTCTGATAGAGATCGAAAGCAACAAGATGATTTTGATTCTTGTTTTTTAACAGTTTTGGGAATGGAAACGGAATATCCTTTTGGTCCTCCGCGAAAAACACCTTCCTTTTTTGAACCCATTTTTAAAGATATAGACTATAAAGTCGAAATCAGAAAATTCAATTTTAGAGTTCGAAGAGCTTTAAAAAAAATAAAAAAAAAAGAAGCAAAAGCCTTTTTATTTGTAAAACAAAGACTAAAAGAACTTTTAAAAGGAACCAAAATTCCATTATTTATACCGAGAGAAATATATGAATCAAATGAAACTGAAATAGAAAAGGATTCTATAATCAGCAATCAGATAATTCATGAATCACTTAGTCAAAATCGATCTACAGGTTTGACAAATTATTCACAGACAGAAGAAGAAATGAAACATAGAATTGATAGAAGAAACACAATCAGAAATCAAATAGAAATAATGAAAAAAAAGAAAAAGAATAATGGAGAATCACCCCCAAAAATTTGGAAAATATTAAAAAGAAATAATATTGAATTAATAGTTAAATCTTTGATTGAAAAAATATACATAGATGTTTTTCTATGTATCATTAATATGCGCAGAATCGCTCTACAACTTTTGATGGAATCAACAAAAAAAATTATTGAGAAATACATTGACAATAACGAAACAAATCAAGAAAAGATTAATAAAACAAAACAAAATCAAATTGACTTTATTTCGACTATGACTATAAAAAGGGCTTTTGATAATCTTAGAAATAGTAAGCGGAAGTCAAATATTTTTTTTGATTTATCTTACTTGTCACAAAAATATGTATTTTTAAAATTATCACAAACCCAGGTTATTAACTTCAATAAGTTAAGATCTATTCTTCAGTATAATGGACCATCTTTTTTTCTTAAGAATGAAATAAAGGATTTTTTTGGAAAACAAGGAATATTTGATTTCGAAGTAAGACAGAATAAACTTCCAAATTATGGAATGAATCCATGGAAAAACTGGTTAAGAGGTCATTGTCAATACGAGTTATCTCAGATTACATGGTCTAGATTAGTCCCACAAAAATGGCGAAATGGAAAAAAGAAATGCCTGCCGTCTAAAAATAAAAAAAAGGATCTAAATAAATGGTATTCCTATGAAAAAGACCAATTATTTGATTACAAAAAAAAACAAAATTCGAAAGTCTATTTATTACCAAATAAAGAAGATAATTTTCAAAAAAACTATAGATATGATCGTTTATCATATAAATATATTCATTCCGAAACTAAGAAGAAGTCCTATATTTATAGATCATCATTAGAAACAAATAAGAAGCAAGAAAATTCCACCAGAAAAAAAGAAAAAATTGTTAACATACTCAAAAATATTCCTATCAAGAATTATCTAGGAAAAAGTGATATTATATATATGGAAAAAAAAACAGATAGAAAATATTTGGTTTGGAAATTGAATACAAATATTCAGGTTGAACCTAATACTAATAAGGACCAAATCCAAATAAGGGATAAAATTCATAATAATGGTCTTTTTTATCTTCCGATTGATTCAAATTCCGAAATCAATTACAAAAAGGTCTTTTTTGATTGGATGGGAATGAATGAAAAATTCTTAATCTTAAATCGCCTCATATCAAATCCGAATTTTTTTTTATTTCCAGAGTTTGTGATACTTTATCATAAATATAAAGAGAAACCTTGGTTTATCCCAAGCAACTTACTTCTTTTTAATTTGAATATAAATCCAAATTTTAGTGAAAATAAAAATATCAAGGGAAAGCAAGAGGAGGATGAGGGTTTTTTCAATTTTAGCCCATCCAATTCAAAACAATATTTTGAATTAAAGAATCAACACAATATTGAAGAATCTTTTTTAGAATCGATCGAAAAATTCAAAATATTCCTCAAAGGAGATTTTCCTTTGCAATTAAGATGG